CCCCCATATAAACCATATTCTGACTTTTATTTGGAGAATATCCAACAAGAGTTTCCATTGAATGAATAACGGATCCGGATCCTAAAAATAATAATGCTTTCGAATAAGCATGAGTAATCAAATGAAATAAAGCACTTCGATACGACCCCATACCTAGAGCTAACATCATATAACCCAATTGAGACATTGTGGAATAGGCTAAACCTCTCTTAATGTCTTTTTGAGCAAGGGCAAAAGTAGCCCCGAATAATATTGTTATTACTCCTACCAAAGAGATGAAATTCATTATGTGAGGGATGACTATGAAAAGAGGAATAAGCCGAGCTACAAGAAAAATGCCCGCAGCTACCATAGTAGCAGCATGTATAAGAGCCGAAATAGGAGTAGGCCCCTCCATGGCATCCGGTAACCATACATGAAGGGGAAATTGTGCAGATTTAGCAACCGCACCGGAAAATAATAGAACGGCACAGAAAGTAACAAATAAAAAATTTACTTCATTATGATTATTAGAAATCAAGTTATTGAATATTTTGAATAAATCTCGAAATTCGAAACTCCCTGTTATCCAATAAAAACCTAAAATTCCTAATAATAAACCAAAATCCCCAACACGATTAGTTACAAATGCCTTTTGGCAAGCATTTGCAGCAACAGGCCGTGTGAACCAAAACCCTATTAATAGATATGAACACATTCCTACCAATTCCCAAAAAATATAAATTTGTATCAAATTAGAACTAGTAACTAATCCTAACATAGAAGTACTGAAAAAACTCATATAAGCAAAAAATCTCAAATATCCTTGATCATACGACATATAATTATCACTATAGATAAGAACCATAATTCCAATAGTAGTGATTAATATTGACATAATAGAAGTAAGCGGGTCGATCAAGTAACCGAATTCTAAAGAAAAATCATTATTAATGATCCAAGACCATACATATTGATAGATAGAACTGCCATTTATTTGCTGAATAAACAGATTGATCGAAAAAATCATGACTATACTTAACAAAAAAACACTTTGAAAAGCCCACATACGGCGAAGACTTTTTGTTGCCGACGGAAAAAGAAGAAGTCCCGCTCCTATTAACATAGGAACTGGAAGTGGAAGGAAAGGTATTATCCACGAATATTGATATGTCTGTTCCATAAAAAAGTTTTTTATTCTTAATTGATTGTTTCCGATTTACTGGATCCTACCCCCTTTCAATTTCAAAACAAAATTCAAAACAAAAGGGGTCAATAAAAAAATAAAGAGATGTACTAACTTAAAGATATTTTTCGAATTTTATATATTATCTGGGTCTTTCCAAATTAAATATTAAAATAAAGAAGTTACAATTGGGCAAATGATATGACCTACTTGCTCATAAAAAGCGAATTTAGTTATTAACTAAGATTTTTCTTAAAATAACGAAAATACAAAATTTCATTATTATTAAATCACTTTATATTCATAAAGTAATGATAAAAAATTACACTAAAAAGAAATCTGATATGAATCGATATGAATCATAGGATTAACAAAGGTACAATTTTTGTACAAATCTCGCTTTTTAGTCAGTTTGTTCCAAATCATTAACTAGTTTCAGTATGAAACTGATTGATTAGTTTACGTTTCAATAAAAAAACATTTATAGGAAACACTATAATATCTAACATTTTATATTTTCTATAAGATTTATTTTTATATTTATAAAAAAGGGGGGTAATTATCAAAAGGGGGTAAAATAAAATCAAATTTAATAAAAAAATAACGAAGATTTTTTTTAACAAAACGTGTATCTTTTAACAGATTCATTTATTTAATTACTAGTTTGATTCGAATTTTAAAATGGAATTTCGAAGTATTCTTTACTCAAGTTTGACCAATTAATAGAAAAATTTAAAGTTTTCATTAGGCTTTTCATTAGGCAATGGGTTCTTAAATCCTTCGGTCTATTTTATGTAGAAAAAAAAATTTAATTATATTTTTATAGTAAGATTTTGTACGATTTTCGCATATTTTTTATCTATATATATATATGTTTTTTTGTTTTCTCTAGGTAATATATATTATATTATCTAATTATTCTCTATAAAATAATAAAATAACTAGATAATGAATATATTCGTTTTGACCAATAGATGTCTTTCACATCCAACTATAACAACGAGTAACCTCTTAATTTTTAAATGGCAGTTCCAAAAAAACGTACTTCTATATCAAAAAAGCGTATTCGTAAAAATATTTGGAAAGGGAAGGGATATTGGGCAGCCTTAAAAGCGTTGTCATTAGGTAAATCTCTTTCTACCGGAAACTCAAAAAGTTTTTTTGTGCGACAAAAAAAGTCATAAAATAAAACATTGGAATAATCCGAATATAAAAATAGGCCCATTTCATTCTTAATAGGAAATCAACAAACCTATTGTTTGTTGCTAATCAATATGAACTATAACTCGCTTCGCTATTAGGATATGTATAATAATAATTCTTCGGTTTAGGGGT